GATCTTGATCCTTGTGGAGCGAAAAAGGCACTATACTGGAGCTCCACAGAGCTCCTGATAATATCCATAAATGACTTGTTTTTGGTAAGAGACGAACATTACCATATTTATATTCAGGTGCATGGTACACATCGGTACTCCAGTGCATTTCTCCCTCTGAGTCAGAATAAATATGTTTTCGAACTTTCTCTTTAACTTTATTAAAATGAAAACCGAAAGTAGATGTTCCAGCGCGAATCTCCGCAATCACTTGTTCTGATTCTACATATTGATCATTTTGAACTAAAAGAAAACTTTTGGGTGGAATATTCACATTATGTAGAATATCGTGATTCTCAATAGTTACATACAGGTCTGTATAACATAGAAAAGCAGGATGCCCATGACGTGTACGTGTGAAATGAGCCAAATCCTCATTGAATTTGATTTTTCCATTGAAAGGAGCTCGTACATGTTCTGCAGTACCACCTGTGAATACTCCACCGGTATGAAAAGTTCTTAATGTTAGTTGAGTCCCCGGTTCGCCGATTGATTGACCCGCAATAATGCCTACTGCTTCTCCCAATTCGACCAGATCGCCATGAGTGGGACTCTGACCATAACATAATCGACAGATCCAAGATATACTCCTGCAAAGAAACGGGGTTCGAATATATATCGGTTGTGTTCGAAAGGTTATGAATCTAGTGACAAGTCCAATCCCAATATCTTTATTTTGGGCAGCAATGCAACGTGGACCCATATATATATTGTATGCTAATACACGACCAATTAGTGTTTGGATCCAAATCCTTTCCGTCATCCCATTTATAGGACTCACGGAAATGCCTCGGATAGTGCCACAATCTGTTCTACGTACAACAATGTGTTGAACTACTTCAACAAGTCTACGCGTAAGGTATCCAGCGTCTGATGTTCGTACAGCAGTATCCACAACTCCTTTACGGGCTCCGTAGCAGGAAATGATATATTCCGTTAAAGAAAGTCCTTCGCGTAAATTGCTTTGAATCGGTAAATCAATCATTTGTCCTTGGGGATCCGACATTAATCCTCTCATACCTACTAATTGGTGTACCTGAGATGCATTTCCTCTAGCTCCCGAAAAGGACATTATATGGACTGAATTAGAAGGATCAGTCATCCTAAAATTAGGATGCATTTCTTGTCTCAAATATTCACTTGTAGCATACCATATCTCAATGGATTGGCGTAATTTTTCTACTGTGTATACATTCCCGTAATGATGATGCTTTTCTAAAATCAAACTTTGTTGTTCAGCATCTTGGACTAGCCACCCCTTAGAAGGTACTGTTAAAAGATCATCAATTCCTAATGAAATGGATGTAGCAGTGGCTTGCTGGAAACCCAGAGTCTTTACTTGATCCAGGGTGTGCGATGTATATGCCATTCCGAAGTGATCTATTAATCTGCTAATAAGTCGTTTCATGGCAGCCCCATCTATCACTTTATTGTGAAAGAACAGATCAACCCATTCTGCCATAAGTACCTCCATATTCCGCTGAGTAGGATTCGACAATTTGGGTTGGGATTAGTGATTCGAAGACCTCTTTTACTGGATCTCGATTCACGTAGAAATTCAGGAATTCTCATTCCAGTTGAACCGGAGAGATCCAAATTCCCGCGGGTATTCCATAATTACTTAGCTTAGCTTAGGTACCATATGAGTAGGCCCGACAAAACCCCTGTATGGCTTCTTCTATTTCTCGATAAAAAGAAATATGACCAACAGTGGTTCTTTTGTATATACAAAGGATTTCTTTTTTTATACTTCTTACTATTAGACAGTGCCCATAAATTTCATGATAGGTACCCAAAGATTCATATTGAACTTCGATAGGAACTTCTCTTGAGGCAATGACACGTCGCCACCGAAGCCACAAAGGACTATCTAAATTGATTCGTTTCTGCTGATAAACTACAAGTACATCATAGGAACTAAAAAAAAAGGGCCCTTTCTCTTTCGTAGTATACTTATAGTTATAATCGTTAACTGTTTCATTTTGATAGTTTCTGCAATTCCATGGATTATACCTATTTGCACAAATACCTCGACGATTCCCGATCGTTAATACATAGAGTCCAATAAGCATATCTTGAGTTGGTACCGAAATGGGGTCTCCAATAGCCGGAGAAAAGAGATTCATATGAGAAAACATAAGTAAACGAGCCTCTGCTTGAGCTTCCAAGGATAAAGGTACATGAACAGCCATTTGATCCCCATCAAAGTCTGCATTGAATCCCTTACGAACTAATGGATGTAAACAAATAGCACGTCCACCCACTAAAATGGGCTGGAACGCCTGTATGCCTAATCTATGCAGGGTGGGCGCTCTATTCAGCAATACAGGATGCCCCTGCATAACTTCTTGAAGTATTTCCCATACAATGGGTTCTTTTTCCCGAATTTTACTTTTAGCAATTCCTATGTTAGAAGCGACATGCCGTCTGATTAAATCACGAATTACAAATGTCTGAAAAA